AATACCATTTGTTTAAATCTTTATTTTTAGACGTATGGGATTGATTGATTCCATTTCGCCATTTTTGTGGGACTAATCTAGACCATGTAATCTGAGATAAATCGTATTGATAATGACCTCTTAACCAGTTTTTCCATGTTACATAATTTGGAAGTTTCTTATGTCTTAATTCGGAATGAAATATTCCTTGTCTTCCAAAAAAATCCTTTATTTCAGTCTTAAGAAAAAAAGACGGTCGATTATATTGAAGTTGAAGAATAGATCTTAACTTATTGAAGTTAAGAACTTGGGTTTGTGATAATTTGAAAAATACATATTTTTGTGACAAGTAAGATAAATCAAAAAAAATATGTGACTTCCGCTTACTATTTCTAAGATTATCAAAAGCCCTTTTTATAGTCATAGGCGAAATAAAGTAAATTTTCTTTTGTTTTGTTTTATTAATGCTTTCTTGATTTGTTTCATTATTGTAAATGTATTTATCAAGAATTTTTTTTGTTGATGCGATAAAAAGTTGTAGAGCGATTCTGCGCATATTAATGATACATAGAAAGATATCTATGTATATTTTTTCAATGAAAAATTTAACTATTAATTGAATATTTTTTCTTTTCCAAATTTTTGGGGGTGATTCTCCATTATTATTTTTCTTTTTTCCTGTCATTCCTTTTTTTTTCTCTTTTTTCATTATTTCTATTTGATTTCTGATTGTGCTTCTTCTATCAATCCTATTTTTCATTTCTTCTTCTGCCTGTGAATAATTTGTCCAACCTGTAGATCGAATTTGACTAAGTGATTCATGAATTATCTGATTGCTGATTATAGAATCCTTTTCTTTTTGAGTTTCACTTGATTCATATATTTCTCTCGGTATAAATAATGGAATTGTCTTTCCTTTTAAAAGTTGTTTTATTATTCGTTTTACAAATAAAAATGCTTTTGCTTCTTTCTTTGTTATTTTTTTAAAAACTCTTCGAACTCTAAAATTAAATTTTCTGATTTCTACTTTATAGTCTATATCTTTAAAAATGGGTTCAAAAAAGGAAGGTGTTTCTCGAGGAGGACCAAAAGGATATTCCGTTTCCATTCCGAGAACTGTTAAAAAACAAGAATCAAAATCATCTTGTTTCTTTAGAGCTCTATCAGAGAGTCGTAGCTTAGATCTGTGCCAAGGTTTCAAATGAAAAGGATATAGGATTTTTATCTGAAAACCGTCTTTTAACCAATTTTTAGGCAATCTTGTTTTGGAGAATACCATACCATTATAGTTGCAGTTTATATAAATTTCTCTATTCCAATCTTGGAAATCCTCATACCATTCCGGAGATTGCCATAATAAAATACGGACAATATTCTTAGCTATTATCAATAAGGGTAATCTAATATATCTTCTAAAAATTGAGTGAGCTAGTAACAGAATACTTCTTGTTTTTTGTCTATGTGGAATGTTCTCCCAGGTCTCTATTGTGCTTTCCTGGTATTCTTTTTTCATTTCCAATTCTTCATTTTGAATTTCTAATTCTGACTTTGGAGCCATCCAATCTATACTACTATAAAAAATTCTCATTACCTCGGATATAGGAAAAGGAAAATCTTCCATTTTTTCCAAAAAAAGCGGGGAATGGGGATTTCCTTGAGACAGTCCCCAAATAACCACTTTACGCCTTTGAGGGCGCATAGATCCTCTGATTACGGCTCGACGAAAATCTGATTGTTCCAAATAACTTATAAAACCCAAATTTCTATTAAATTTTGTAAAAAATTTAGAATTCTTGAAATGAGAACTCTCAAAAGTTCGTTTCGAACGAGTTAAAAAAGCTATACGTTTAAATCTTCTTGTTCGAAGCTGGTGCTCCAGCCCTTGCAGCCTGCCTTGTTCTTTTCGTCGTCTTTTAAAATATTGTGCCACCTGGTTGATTAATTTGTATGACCATCGAGGGAGTTTTTTAGTGATTTGGCTTACTACAATAGATTTTCTGTGACGCTTAGGATTAAGCATAAGTGTGTTGAGTAAAAAATTTGTGTTGAGTAAAAACCTCTTATTTGAATCAATTTTTCCTTGTTTTTTTTCTGATCTTTCTATTTTCTGTTCATATTCTTGATAAATAGGATAGGGAAGAAAAATATCATGAATTTGATTTAGTTCCGTTAGTTCAGGTGTTTCTGGCCAATTTTCTATCGAAGTTTCTTTTTTGATTGAAGAAGTTTTTTTTTTGATTGAAGATGAAAACAATTTCTTCATTCTTCCACGATACATCCCATTCAAAAAGGGATCATACATTTTAACTATGCAATTCTTTTTGTTTTTAGTCTCAGCATTACACAATTTAACTAGGAAATTCTTTTTGTTTTTAGTCTCAGCATTACACAATCTAGTCTTTGTTTCAAGTATATTTAGCGAAATAAATACTGTCTCTAAAGCCTCAATTCTATTTATAAATTCATTATTTAAGTTGTTATTTTTTTGTTTGTTGGTATAAAGCCACTCGCTGTATAGTTC